TCGATTGTATGGCGTGGTGTATACACGTTATGCAAACAGAAGGTATGGTTACTCTACTCTATTTTTTCATGGAATGATTATTCCATTCTTTTTTCTCTTTGGATCATAACCAAATCAAAACTTCTCGAGTTATCAGAATCTGTAGTAAAAAAAGTCCTTGGTTATTTAACTTAGATGAAATAGTAATAGTTCCGCTCATTGGTATACTACAAAAATGGGAATGAAATCAATCTGATTCCAATATCTCATATCTTTCCCAAACAAAAGGGGACAATTTAAGTGGAAAGCCCATATCTATTTAATATCTATTTATTAGAATAAAATTAGTCTGTTTTTATGTTATTTCGTACTGTATAATTCCTTTGCTTTGTTTGTGGGATCATTTTCCCCAGGGGTAATGAAAAGAATTCTAGAATGGATTGCTAATTATGCCTAGATCTAATATAAATGGAAATTTTATTGATAAGACCTCTTCAATTGTAGCCAATATCTTATTACGAATAATTCCGACAACTTCAGGAGAAAAAAAGGCATTTACCTATTACAGAGATGGTGCGATTTGATTCTTTTTTCTTGTTTTTTTTAGCCCTCACCTCAGTCTTACGAGAAAGAGACGCGGTTCGGTATAGAAAGAACGAAATTCTTGAAATAAACCTACGCTCGGTGAAGGTGAAGTTTGGAGATAGAACAATTCCTTCTATCGTGTATCCTCGATTGATGCAGCCTCAGATGTTTCAATTGTTGATTTGAGTATTGAGCGAAAGGTTACACCTATGGGTTCTGTATTGCGGGTCAATCCTACACTACATCAGTACCAATAGACGGCATAAGGGAAAAAGCACTACACCTAGGAATCAACAACACAAAAACTTTGTTATAAATTCCCCCTTTCCTTATCGGTATCGGGACTAACAAGAATGGTTGGGACAACAAACATCCATCTCGTTTGTACTTTGGATACCCGTATAACCATCAAAGATCGTTGAAGTGACTAATTCCTGGAAATAGAAGGCGTTGAGAACAAAGAAATTGTTGGAGTTACCATTTATATCTAACACTAATATGATTGGTGTTAAGAAAAAACCTCTTGCGGGAAGGCTGGCTAGAGATTTCTTGTAAAAATACTAGTTCCTTTCAGTTCATAATGAGATGAGAATAGTTCAATTTTTATTCTATGGATTATTCCCCTTAGTACTATGCGCAGAAGGGAGGAGCCGTATGAGATGAAAATCTCATGTACGGTTCTGGAACGGAGATTTTTTGAATAGAATGAACGACCGTAACGGATGTTGGCTCAATCCGAAGGAAATTATGCGGAAGCTTTACAGAATTATTATGAAGCTACGCGACCAGAAATTGATCCCTATGATCGAAGTTATATACTCTATAACATAGGCCTTATACACACAAGCAATGGAGAGCATACAAAGGCTTTGGAATATTATTTCCGGGCACTAGAACGAAACCCATTCTTACCACAAGCTTTTAATAATATGGCCGTGATCTGTCATTACGTGCGACTATCTCCACTATAGAAATAAGGAAAAAAAGCAAAGATCAAATTGGCTAGTAAATACTAGAAAAAATAGGCTTTCTACATAATGCATCGTCCAAAGCAACGATTTTTATCAGCTGTAGCAAGGAAAGAGACTTCACGAGAACCAAAATAGGAAGAAAAAAAAAATGAGTGCAGCCTATATACTATATTCTATGGATAAAGGATCAAATTGATAGAGAAAGCACCGTAAAGATCAATTAGCGAGCTATTGAGTCGATACAGTTAAGAACTGCTTACTTATGTCATGATATGGGACAAAAGTTAGGAATCAACTTATGTAATAGAGTCAATCCACTAAGGTATTGAGCAGCGGTGTAGCATCAGATCCCAAAGATAGTAAGTTCTTTTTTCTTATGGAAAAAAGTCTTTTTCAAAGATTCTATATGAATTCCATATATGAAACCGAGATAGTTACCTTTCAGAAAATTCTAACGATATTGTGGGGATACCTATGCTTCATTCTTCTGAAGGTGGGAGAAAAGATCAAACTGATTCTGATTATTGATCAAAATTAGGGTTTGAAACTTATGTAATTAACTTCTTCTGGTTAACCCAAGAAAAAATGGGATAGGTTTATGAGAAATCTAATTCAGTTAGCATAGGGTAGATTAAGATAGGACACAAAAAGAATCGATTTTTGAGCCGTATGAGATAGGAAACTCTCAAGTACGGTTCTAAGGGAAGGAACCACCTATTCCGACCGGGGAGAACAGGCCATTCTACAGGGTGATTCTGAAATTGCGGAAGCTTGGTCCGATCAAGCTGCTGAGTATTGGAAACAAGCTATAGCGCTTACTCCAGGTAATTATATTGAAGCACATAATTGGTTGAAAATCACGAAGCGCTTCGAATAAAACCACTCTCTTTTTTAATTCATTAAAAAAAAAAATGGGTTTGGTTGTTGGATCCATCAATCAAATAAAATAGATTGTTCCTATGAGA